CCGTTTTTTTCATTCTAGTTATTTGCACGGGAAGGAATGAAGAAGATTAGAGATACAATAAAATATCTATGTGACTAATCCCTCTCCCCTTCTTTTCTCTTTTTTCCCTTTTTTATAATCAAAATAAAATAAGGGAGGAAAGAGAAAAAATAAAAATAAAGTGGATTCAACATTTTCTTATTTTATTTTAGAAATTCGAGTTCAAGTTTGAATGACATTCATATATAATATAGAAAAATTTGGGGAAGAGCATAAAAGTTTGGTTTAGTCTAGAATTTAGTCTAGGACAAGAGTATGATACAAAATACTTAAATGAAATACTGTACTACGACTCGAAATATGTTTTGAAATCATTGTATTACTTATTATTTACTATTACTTTACTTACTTTACTTGATTGATTCCAACCAAATCTGCCCTAATTGGATTTCAAATTAGTAACTTATATTATATTGTTTTTCCTTCCTTTCTTCTTCGTTTAGGATCAAAAATAGACGAGTGTAGCAAATAAAAAAATCCAAAGGAGGTTCATGGCCAAGGGGAAAGATGTCCGAGTAACTGTTATTTTGGAATGTACCAGTTGTGTCCGAAACAATGTTAATGTTACTAAGTCAGCAACGGGTATTTCCAGATATATTACTCAAAAGAATCGGCACAATACGCCCAATCGATTGGAATTGAGAAAATTCTGCCCTTATTGTTACAAACATACAATTCATGGGGAGATAAAAAAATAGATCAAATCGAATACTTGTGTGTCACCCTTTCAAGATACAAAGTAGGGGAAAAATGACATTATATATAATAACATATTTAATAAATACATTTAATAAACAAAGCAAATCCTATTTGAATTCATTTTTGATGTGACCATAATAGGGTTTTCACGATAAGAGCTAAACTAAACAAACCATGGATAAATCCAAGCGACCCTTTCTTAAATCCAAGCGATCTTTTCGTAGGCGTTTACCCCCGATCCAATCGGGGGATCAAATTGATTATAGAAACATGAGTTTAATTAGTCGATTTATTAGTGAACAAGGAAAAATACTATCTAGACGAGTGAATAGATTGACCTTGAAACAACAACGATTAATTACTATTGCTATAAAACAAGCCCGTATTTTATCTTTGTTACCTTTTCTTAATAATGAGAAACAATTTGAAAAAAGTGAGTCGACCGCTAGAACTGCAGGTCTTAGAACTAAAATAAAATAAGTTTATTCTTTCTTCAATTGAATTAAAAATGGAATTCAAATTCCAATCGAAACCCAAACGCATTTTGTTCAAAAACCCGAAAATTCCTATTTTGGTATCGTGTCATAAGAATAAGAAAAACTCGGGGAAAGCAAAGAAATCTTTTTTTTCTTGAACGTGGTTATTTATGTTGACTACTTTTTTATCATAATAATCATAATAATTTTTTCTCATAGTCATTTTGACTCTATCCTCCCGGAGTTCATTCTCCGGGGAACTCGATTCCAGTGGATTTCTTAGAATCGACTTATTTTATGATCTTGTTGGAAATCATATAAAGACTTTTTTTATTTAATATAGCTATTTGCGCAAGTATTTTGCGATTAAGAAGCACTCGGCTCTTGTACAAATCATGTATTAATTTACTATAACTATAGGATACCCCCCTTTCGCGAATTACTGCGTTTATACGAGTGATCCACAAACGACGAAAAGTGATCTTTTGTCTATCTCTATCCCGATGAGCCGAAACTAAAGCTTTTATTTTATGTTGAGTAATCGTTCGAGTAAGTCTTGAATGAGCCCCTCGAAAGCTTGCGGCAAATAAACGCATTTTTGTTCGACGTCTCCGAGCTATATATCCCCGTTTAATTCTGGTCATTGAATAAATGAAACTTTGATGAATAGAATAACTAATGGATTTACTTTCTTTCCGTTTTTCTATTCCCCTTCCTCAGTCTATTAATAACAAAACGGATTTTTCCAATGTATAAAATAAAAATTCCAATGGCTTTAGCTACTATAACCTTCCCGACCACAATTTTTTTACCTCGAAAAAGAAATTGTATGTATTTGACTAGGTATCAAAAACATAATAAATAAAAAACTAGTAAATGGATAAAGAAATGGTGGGTTTCATCGTTTCTATGGTTAATTCGTAAACGGTGAGGTCTTCTCTATACACCGGAGCCTATAGAATTTAATTTATTTAATTAACCTTATTAGTAACTTGTACAGTTCACACTCATTGGCTCGACCCATAAATTAGCCAGTAATAGGTCTTTCACAAGGAGATCTACCTATACAGTAACGGTATTTAATTATGAAAGTTAGCTCGGTAGCTGGCCCTCTTAGTCCGTTCTTGCAAGAATGGAAATCAAATCTTTCTTTTTTTTTATAAGATTTGTCCCCGCTTAATGGATAACCATTTAATACCAATGGGGCCTTTTTTTTTTTCATCTTAAATTAAATTGAGGTAATTGGATTTACACCAATGGAAACCATAAATTTCATACACAATAGAAGGATAGATTTTCTTATTTTTAGATAGTGAATGGAATGGAGTTCTTCCATTTTATCCTTTTAATCGGTACTGATCATTAATACTGGAAAAAAAAATTTGTGCCCCAGTCCATGATCTGAACGAGTCGCACATACACCCTAGTACATGTTCCTCGACGCTGAGGGCATCCCCGAAGAGCGGGGGATTTCGTGACATTTCTGATTGGCTGTCTTGTATTTCTAATAAGTTGTTTAATCGTTGGCATGTTGAATGATATACATAATGAGCTGGTTTAGATCGATCCTAACCGGATGATTAGGAATTACTTCTATTTACTATTTAATAAAATTAAGAAAATATTGAACTAGGCAAGAAGATCAAAAAAGAAATCGCCAATTTGCGCCAAAGCCATACTATTTTCTATTTTCATTCAACTGCTACAAGATCAACAATTCCATAAGCTTGCGCTTCTGTTGCTGACATAAAAACATCTCTTTCCATGTCTTCGGACATAACCCATAGGGGTTTGCCCGTTCTTTGTACATAAACCCTTGTGATGGTTTCACGCAGTTTTAGCAGTTCTTCCGCTTCCAAGATAGCTTCTCCCGTTTGTGCTTCATAAAAAGCACTGGCGGGTTGATGAATCATTACCCTGATGATATAACATAATAAAGTTTCTTCTATCTATACCATGGAGTGAAGAGAAAATAAATAAAGATAAAAAAAGACTTAAGAAAAAAATAGAATAACCGTACGTGCATTTTTTATGTATTGCATACGGCTCTACAATAAAATGGATTCTCTTTACCCTCCATCGCAGAAAGAGACAAATAGGATCTATGAGACTCATATTGGTAAATGATCAAATTACCACCCTTCTTTTTGGAGGAGTTAAAAAATACTATGATGGTTCCGTTGCTTTATATATTTCTTATTTCTTTTTTGGTATTTATTTGTCTGTGATTCAGCAATCCCAAAGTTTCTTTTTGATCCGATCAAATAAAAAAATATTTGATTTATACAATAAATATTGTTAGTTAAGAGATCTATGGTATGAAAAAAAGTTTGTGACGCTGAATAGGATTCCTGATGGATAAGATAAAATCAGAAATACCCTTTATTTCATACTACTCTCTCGATATATAATCTAATTTTTTGAAAAAATAAGAAAAATTTTTTCTTATCGAATTCTAAATGCCATGCTATTTTTACTTAATATTCCTATTTCATATGGCGAAGGCATAGTCTTTTGTTTCTCTCAAAAAAACCTCATTGGCGCCAAGCGTGAGGGAATGCTAGACGTTTGGTAATTTCCCCTCCAACCAGGATAAAAGATCCCATTGAAGCAGCTAATCCCATGCATATTGTATGTACATCTGGTCGCACAAATTGCATAGTATCATAAATAGCTACTCCAGGTATTACCCATCCGCCAGGAGAGTTTATAAACAAATACAGATCTTTGGTATCATCCTCAATACTGAGATATACCATAAGACCAATAAGTTGATTCGAGATCTCGCTATCAACTGCTTGGCCTAAAAAAAGTAATCTCTCTCGATAAAGTCGGTTGATTCGGGTAAAGTTGTATCCCTTAGGAACCGTACATGCACTTTTTTCTGCATACGGTTCAAAAAAAATTTCCGAAAAAATCAATGTGTAGATTCCAGCCCCCTTTCGTTTTTTTATATCATACATAGCATAGTAAGCTCTTTCTAACTTTTAACGAAAGGGCTTTTTCTTCGATTTGTCAATAAAGATTCTTTTGACTCCTTTTCTTATCTTAGAATATAAAAAAAGAATTTCAAACTTATTGAATTAACTTATCATTGATGTATTTTTTCATTGAGATCCAAATCACGATGTCATTTTCTTGTTCCTGAATGGGTCTCTGAAATCTTTTTAGGTTTATGTTCTACTCCGGGTAAAGATCCGCCCTATTTTGATTTGCACATATAGGACAAATGCTTCTCTTACCACTTCTTTATTGCTATGACTTCTTAATAATTAATTATTAATTTTATGCCTTCTGCCAAATCAAATATTTGATGGAATTCATCCATATTACTCGATTGTGTAACGATTTGATATCCGTTTTATTTAGAAATAGGAATCGAATCCTTTATGATATAAGTGGTAATCATATATAATTACCAATTGGATTCTTTTTTAAACGGAGCCTGGATACTTAATTTGATTAGTCCAACGAAGATAACCATAAATTATTCAAATTGATAATAATATAAATGACCTCCAAAAAAAAAGGGGAGGGTCGGGTTGCATTGCACTTCACTCTCCTAATTTTTACTTCACGCTCCCAATTTTTGATGCTTCAATTAATATGTTTTTTGGGTGAAATAGAGGATATCTCCATGGGGGGAGAAAACGGGAAAATTCCATATGACCCAATATATCTGACAAGTCGCACTATACGTCAATCCAAGATGCATCTTCCTCTCCAGGACTCCGAAAAGGTACTTTTGGAACACCAATAGGCATTAAATAAAAGAAAAAATAACTA